TTGAAACTTGCTTGAATATGAATAACTCCCTTTGGTATTTTACGTGTACTCTTACGTGAACCAATACGTCCACGTGAACCCTTTTTCGGTATAACTTTTGCCATATTTTATCATCTCATAAATTTGAGTCAGAGATATATGGATATATCCATTTCATGTCAAAAAAGATCCCCCTTCTTATTTGTATATCGGGCGTTTAACGAGTCTAATTATCCTTGTCTTTGTTTATGTCTTGGGTTGGAACAAATTACTATAATTCGTCCGCGACGACGGATTAGTCGACATTTTTCACAAATTTTACGAACAGAAGCTCTTATTTTCATATTTGCCACTCCTTACTTTAATTTTGAATCCATTTCTTGGAAGAAATTAAGTTTCTTGAAATTTTGATTTCAAATCGTATTCCTACGAAAGAAATAGTGAAGTTGAAAAAACACCTAATCTTTCGAATCTTTGTTGCGGAGTCGATAAATTATACGACCTCTGGTTGAATCATAACGACTTACTTCAATTTTGACTCTATCTCCTGGCAATATTCGTATAAAACTACGTCGGATCTTTCCTGAAACATAACCTAGAATCATATCTTCATTATCTAAACGAACCCGGAACATGCCGTTGGGAAGCGATTCAGTAATTAAACCTTCATGGGTCCATTTTTGTTCTTTCATTCCAGGTAAAACCCCCGTGAAGTATCAACTAGTGGAGGAAGAACCCTATTAGACAACCCACCCCTTCTTTTTTCTTTTTCACAAATAAGAAGTTTCATATTCAATTCGGATATTAGAAAGATTACCATATATAACACAAAATTTCTCCGCCTATTCTTTCTAGTCGAGCCTCCCGGTCTGTCATTATACCCCGAGAGGTAGAAAGAATTACAACCCCCATCCCACCTAAAATTCTAGGAATTCTTTGATAGTTAGAATAGATTCGTAGACCCGGTCGACTTATCCGTTTTAAATTTAAAAGATTCCGATAAGTCCTTTTCCTATTCCTTCTATGTCGTAGGGTTAAAACCAAAAAATATTTGTTGTTTTCTCGATGTTTTCTCACGTTTTCGATAAAACCCTCTCGTAAAAGTATTTTAACAATACTTTGGCTGATATTAGTAGATGCTACTCGAACCACGCTTTTTCTATACATATCGGCATTTCGTATAGAGGTTATTATGTCAGCAATAGTATCACTACCCATGATTAATTAAAATTATTGGTGCCTCCAAATTTGGATATAATCAACATGTTTTTCTTTTTTTTTTTTTTACGTATTTGTTTATAAAAAAAATATGAATTTTGAAAGGTATATACGTGAGACAAAATCTACTCAATTAATCTGAATCTATTCTTTTAAATACCCTACTATAACCATATCTATAACCATATCGTGGTCTCGTTTTATAATACCTCGGGAGCTAATGAAACTATTTTAGTAAAATTGAACTGTCTCAATTCTCTGGCAATCGCACCAAAAACTCTAGTTCCTTTTGGATTTCCTTCTTGATCAATCACAACTGCAGCATTGTCATCATATCGTATTATCATACCATTGTCACGTTTAAGTTCTTTACAAGTACGGACAATTACAGCTCTGACTACTTCTGATCTTTCTAGAGGCATGTTTGGAACTGCGTCTTTGATCACAGCAACAATAACATCACCAATATGAGCATATCGACGATTGCTAGCTCCTATGATTCGAATACACATCAATTCTCGAGCCCCGCTGTTATCTGCTACATTCAAATGGGTCTGAGGTTGAATCATATCATTTTTTTTATCTGTTTTTTACAATACAAAGGTCGAAGAAAAAAAGAAATATTATTTGTCCAAAAAAAGAAACCAGCACCTGCTATTTTCAAGGCCTACTTCTTTTTTATCCCGAAATGATGAATTGAGCTCGTATAGGCATTTTGGACGCTGCTATTGAAATAGCTCTTCTGGCTATATTTTCTGTTACTCCACCCATTTCATAAAGGATTCGACCTGGTTTAACAACAGCTACCCAATATTCGGGAGAGCCTTTACCTGAACCCATACGCGTTTCTGCCGGCCTTACTGTAACTGGTTTATCTGGAAATATACGGACCCATATTTTTCCACCGCGACGTGCATTTCGTGTCATTGCTCGTCGACCTGCTTCTATTTGTCTAGATGTGATCCAAGCAGGTTCAAGTGCCTGAAGAGCGTATTTACCAAAACAAATAGTATTACCTCGATAAGATATTCCCTTCATTCTTCCTCTATGTTGTTTACGGAATCTGGTTCTTTTGGGGTTATAGTTGATGGTTTATTTTGAATTCCATCTCTACTACAGAACCGGACGTGAGAGTTTCTTCTCATCCAGCTCCTCGCGAATAAAATCAATTCAAATTAAAGATTTTGAATTCAATTCAGATATAATATAATTTGAATTAAGATATACATGTATTTGATAAGTAATATGCTGAATCATGGATTTCATTTAATCTAGATCAAATTTATTATTAACTTGTATATCTTGTTTGTATAGATAACTAAATATTTTAAATAACTATATAACTATTTTTTTCTTATATTTATCTATTTTAGAATTTTAGATTTAGAATGTTAAAACAAATCTTTCTTTTGTTTTACTCTTTATCGTATTGGATTGACCCGATTTTAGCAATCCAAGAAAATAAAGTTTTCGCGGGCGAATATTTACTCTTTCAATTTCTATTTCAGTTCTATCATTAGTTCATAACTTTTCCGAATAGATGAATTGGTCTCTGGCCGGTTCCGCCATCCCGATCAATGAATCATTCGAATTCATTTTCACTAGAATCTTTTGAATTCACAGGTTCCATCGTTCCCATCGCTTCTTACTTAATGGTTAGGTCTGAATTATACAATGGAGCTATTCGTTGTTGAGTCAATATTCTTAGTCTTTATTGGCTCGAAGCTCTTTATTTTTTCTTCGATGAGCAGATCCATTTAATGATGAATCTGTATTGATGCTTTATTACACAGATTTTTTCTGAGATGACTCATAGACCTTACATATTGGAATTTTATATCATCAATATTCTTTTTCTTTCTTTCTCTCATCTTTCCATTTATCCATACCCTTTCTTTTTTAGTTCGATTGACAACAGATTTTTCGAATATTAATAAAAACAGATTTCAGTTGCTACAACAATATGAACAGTATATCATATCTTGACTGGGTCTTTGGATCCAGATAATACGAAGTGATGAGTTGGTTATTACTTCTATAAGTTATTTGTTTATACTATGGGGCTGGTTTTTTATACTAACCCTCAAAAAACCAACGAGTCGCACACTAAGCATAGCAATTTTATCAAAAGATTAATTGAATTTTTATTAAACCCTATAGAATTATAATTAGAATTGTTCATTTTTTTTATTGAACATAGAAGAAAAAGAAGAAACGAATTTATCATTTTTTATTCTATCGCTGAATAGAATGCAAAGGGAAATAAAGGTTTATTATTCCCCGTCTATAAATATCCAAATTTTGATGCCTAATACCCCATAGATTGTTCGAACTGTATAGGAACAATAATCAATTTTAGCTCGAATGGTTTGTAGTGGAACTCTACCTTCTCTGATCCATTCAACACGCGCAATTTCTTTTCCGTCGATACGTCCTGCAATTTGTACTTGAATTCCTTTTGTATCTGCTTGTTCAGTTAATTCTATAGCCTTTTTCATTGCTTTGCGAAAAGAAACTCTATTTTTTAATTGTCCGGCTATAAATTCTGCAAGAATATTAGGGTTTCCATAAGGCTTTTCAATTCGTGTGATAGCAATGTTAAGTTTTCGATTTACAGAATTAAATTCTTTTTGTAAATTCGTCTGCAATTCTTCGATTCCTCGGGGTCGACTTTCAATTAATATTTTCGGAAATCCCATATAGATTACGATTTGGATCAGGTCGATTCTTTTTTGAATCTCTATACGTGCAATTCCCTCGACACCAGAAGATGTTTTGATATTTTTTTGTACATAATTCTTGATATAATTTCTTATTTTTTGATCTTCTTGCAGACCCTCAGAATAATTTTTTGGTTGTGCGAACCAAAGGGAATGATGACCTTGGGTTGTACCAAGTCTGAAACCAATTGGATTTATTTTTTGTCCCATGTTCCCCCATCACTATACATATCATAATACGACATAGTTGTATCCTTTTTTTTCCATTTAGCTTTTTGTGACCATGTGATAGAGTCGGTATCTATATATTCATCTAAGGATATATCTTTCATTACAATAGTTATATGGCAGGTAGGTTTTTTTATTGCAAAACTACGCCCTCGAGCTCGACATTTTTGTCTCTTCATGACAGTACCTTCATTTACTTCGGCTTTACTAATGACTAAATTTCCTTCATTCGAACCCATATTGGAACTAGCATTTGCTGCTGCAGAATAAACTAATTTAAAAATGGGATAACATGCTCGATAGGGCATGAGTTCTAATATCATAAGTGTTTCTTCGTAGGAACGCCCACGAATTTGATCAATTACTCTTCGCGCTTTGTGAGCAGACATGGATATATGTTGACCTAAAGCGTATACTTCTGTTTTTCTCTTATTTAACATAAAGTTCGCCTCCTACTACTCAATGATAAATCTCTATATATATTATTATACATAAACAAACGTTTTTTAACGACGAGATCTATTATCGCTTTTTGCATGTCCTCGGAAATTTAAAGTAGGCGAAAATTCTCCCAATTTGTGTCCTACCATACGATCTGTTATATAAACAGGTAGATGTTCCTTTCCATTATGGATAGCAATAGTATGGCCGACCATTATGGGTATAATGGTAGATGCCCGAGACCAGGTTATTATTATTTCTTTTTCTTCTTTTGTGTTAAGCTTATTTATTTTTTTTAATAAATTATTCGCTACAAAAGGATTTTTTTTTAGTGAACGTGTCACAGCTTCCTCCCAAAATTTAATTTCTTTTTTTTTAGACGAAGAAAGAAATTCGATTTTCTCTCCTATTTAC